GTACTAATTAGCGAACGTCTGGTCTATGAAGATATTTATACTTCTTTTCACATCCGGAAATATGAAATTCAGACTCATGTAACAAGCCAAGGTCCTGAAAGAATCACTAAGGATATTCCGCATTTAGAGGCTCGTTTACTCCGAAATTTAGACAGAAATGGAATTGTGATGCTGGGATCTTGGATAGAAACAGGTGATATCTTAGTAGGTAAATTAACACCTCAGACAGCGAGCGAATCTTCATATGCCCCGGAGGATAGATTATTACGAGCTATACTTGGCATTCAGGTATCCACTTCAAAAGAAACTTCTCTAAGACTACCTATAGGGGGAAGGGGTCGAGTTATTGATGTGAGATGGATCCATAGAAAAGGGGTTTCCAATTATAATCCAGAAAGGATTCGTGTATATATTTCACAGAAACGTGAAATCAAAGTAGGTGATAAAGTAGCTGGAAGGCATGGGAATAAGGGTATAATTTCTAAGATTTTGTCTAGACAAGATATGCCCTATTTGCAAGATGGAACGCCCGTTGATATGGTATTCAATCCATTAGGAGTCCCCTCACGAATGAATGTGGGACAGATATTTGAATGTTCGCTCGGGTTAGCGGGGGATCTGCTAAAGAAACATTATAGAATAGGGCCCTTTGATGAGAGATATGAGCAAGAGGCCTCAAGAAAACTAGTGTTTTCTGAATTATATGAAGCCAGTAAGCAAACAAAAAATCCATGGGTATTTGAACCCGAATATCCGGGAAAAAGCAGAATCTTTGATGGAAGAACAGGAGATCTTTTTGAACAACCTGTTCTAATAGGAAAGTCCTATATCCTAAAATTAATTCATCAAGTTGATGATAAAATCCATGGACGTTCCAGTGGGCATTACGCACTTGTTACACAACAACCCCTTAGAGGGAGGGCCAAACAAGGGGGACAAAGAGTAGGAGAAATGGAAGTTTGGGCTCTAGAGGGATTTGGTGTTGCTCATATTTTACAAGAGATGCTTACTTATAAATCTGATCATATTAGAGCTCGTCAAGAAGTACTTGGTGCTACGATTATTGGATCAACAGTACCTAACCCAGAGGGTGCTCCAGAATCTTTTCGATTGCTCGTTCGAGAACTACGATCTTTGGCCCTGGAACTGAATCATTTCCTTGTATCTGAAAAGAACTTCCAGATGAATAGGAAGGAAGCTTGATCTCAATGAATCAGAATTTCTATTCTATGATCGACCAGTATAAACATCAACAACTTCGAATTGGACCAGTTTCCCCTCAACAAATAAGGGCTTGGGCAAAAAAAATTCTACCCAATGGAGAGATAGTTGGAGAGGTGACAAAACCCTATACTTTTCATTATAAAACTAATAAACCGGAGAAAGATGGATTGTTTTGTGAAAGAATTTCTGGACCCATAAAAAGTGGGATTTGTGCTTGTGGAAATTACCGAGGGATTGGGGCTGAAAAAGAAGACCCGAAATATTGTGAAGAATGCGGGGTGGAATTTGTTGATTCTCGGATACGAAGGTACCAAATGGGATACATCAAACTGACATGTCCAGTGACTCATGTGTGGTATTTGAAACGTCTTCCTAGTTATATTGCGAATCTTTTAGATAAGCCCCTTAGGGAATTAGAGGGCCTAGTATATTGCGATGTGTGATTTGATCGAAATTTTCATTTGACAGATTTGGACTGATAAACTGTCATCCCATTGAATCTGATTGGGATGCCCCGGCTCTGACATGTATCTTGGGAGGAGGAACATGAAGCTCAGAATTATGGGTGCATTCAAGACTTAAAAATGGAAGAAAAGGGGAATTGATCCATGGTCGATTCCGTAACAGATAATATAGGAATAGTTAGTTATACCTCGTGAAAAAAAAGACTTTTTGTGGAATTAGACATTCCATTTCTTTGAGAAAGAAAATCTCAAGCGCAAGTGAATATGGCATGGTTACGGGAGCTTATCTATCGCATATATGCTTCAAGGGATATCATGGCACATAACCATCGAGGTGAGTAGAGACCTAAAAAAGATCGAATGGAACAATACAATATATAGACAAATAAATCCTTTACGAGTCCCACAATATTCCTTTCAGGGGATTCATCATTTGAGGGGAAGTAGACTACTCAATAACTTCACATTTCCTTTTTTTCGTAAACAACATAAAAGAAAGGAATAAAGGGTTAGAGTGAAAATAAAAAAAAAAAGATAAGAATGAATCAATGAAAGGCTGGTCCTTACTGGGAACTTGAGTAAAGAGTAGCTTTTTGTAGGGTTTTCTCGAACAAAGTTTAAAAAGAAGAAGAACCCCTTTCTTTATTTGGTGTAACTACTTGAGCCGGATGAGAGGAAACCTTCACGTCCGATTGTGAGGGGGGGAATCCAATACTATAGGAACCTATCTCAATTTTTCTTTTGCTAGGTCCATAGCTAAAAAACCTACTTTCTTACGATTACGAGGTTCATTCGAATATGAAATCCAATCC